ATTTTTAATGTATTCCATCAATGTTGGTTAGTCAAATTCCAATGAAAACCACATAATTGAAAGAAATGAAATGTCCGAATTTGAGATTTATATGATCAATAAACTAAGGTTTTGTTGTTATCGACCATGGAATTCGACAGAAGCAATGATAAATAGATACGAATAAAGCAGGATAAGGGGGGAAATGAAAAAATAGTAGAGAAAAAGTTATACAAAGTTATATACAAATCACTACCCCCCCCCCCTTGGTATTTCTTTAATTGAATTTCGTTTGATTAGGTCGAAGTTCCTTAAAAACTTCCGCCTTCTTTAAAATATCCTGAACAGTTCCTGTAGGTTGAGCACCTTTTTCAAGGAAATATAGAATAGCAGGAACATTTAAATAAGTTTGATTCTTCATTGGATCATAAAAACCCACTTTTCGAAGATCTTTTCCTTCTCTTCGGGATCGAACATCAATTGCAACGATTCGATAGACGGCTCATTGGGATAGATGTAGATGAACAATACCCCCCCTAGAAACGTATAGGAAGTTTTCTCCTCGTACGGCTCGAGAAAAAATGATTTGATTCGAAGTTTTGTCTATGTATGGAATTCTAATAAATGACAAATGGGCCTAGAAAATCAATTAGACTATGATTTAAGTCTTTTTTTCTTCTTCCTTCCTGAAAATGAAAAAGAAAGCATTCGTACTCATAACTCAAGTTAGATAACTCTCAAATAGCTTAAAGGAAAAAATATTTAATCAATTTCATTTATTGAGTGGTCTTTACCCCCTTTTGTTTGTCTCGTTTAAAATTCTATTTTGATTCTTCAGTCTGATCCAGTTATTGAGACTATCGAGACAATTAAAATGGTGTTTCCTTGTTCTGGGATCCTTTATCTTTGTTTTAAATCATTGGGTTTAGACATTACTTCGGTGCTTCTTAATCCTTTCAAAATGGCAGCAACATACCCTTTTTTGTGATTTCTTTCTATCAAAGAATCCTACGGACAGTTGATTCCCGCGTGATACACTTTGGATCGAAAAAGTTTGATCAATTCCAACAAGTTTTGCTTTTGAATTGGAAACTTACTCAAATTGGATCCTTTCCATTTCTATATCGAAGATATATTTACGAAGTTGTTCCAATTTATTGATTGGCATTAACCCTAGATCCTTGCCCCCGAGAAATGAATTAATCCTTTCTACTCGAGCTCCATCGTGGACTATTTACAACCCAAGAAAAAACGAAGGGTTCGAGTGGAACAGAACAAACGATGTCGAGCCAAGAGCACCTTCATTCCTATATAAATATAAAATAGCGGATGTAAAAATCCACAACGGATCTGTCCTTCAAGTCGCACGTTGCTTTCTACCACATCGTTTCAAACGAAGTTTTACCATAACATTCCTCTAATTTGGAACCGGTATGGAATTGATTCAATCATGGAATCATGAATAGTCATTGGTTCAGTTGTACATCGACATCGTAATCTATACTTTTTCTTCTATATCTATATATGATATGTGTAAAGATTTTTCTGAAGAAGTCTTAGCAAGACACCATCTTTAACATATATATATAAAGAAATAGAAATAGATAAACGAATAAATAAGTTCTTTTTGAGTCTGCAACTTCAAGTGACTCAATAGGATAGATTGACCTATTTCCTACTTTTTGAGTACTAAAGATTCAACATTACAAGGAATCATTCGAAATATTTATTAAAACTATTTCGAATGGAAAAAGGTTCCTATTTAGACATCATTAGTTGATTTGAAGAAAATTGGACAGTAAGGATCACATTTGATCATCTTAGGAAAGATAAGTCTTTCTTTTTTAATTGACTCATCACTGATTTCAAATAGATAAATAGATCACAGAAAAGAAGAAAGAAATCCCATTTTTTTTTCATGAGATGGATAAAAAAACTGATGTAAGGTAAGATTTGAATCTTGATTCTTTTCATCTGATTGCGAAAATCAAAATCGAAAAAATAGGGAAGGGTTTTCGTATCTATCAGATAGACTGAACAATTGTCACTGTTATAGATATTCTATAATACTTAATTTAAGTAATTTAAGTTTAAATAATTTAAGGGATCCCAAACCTTTTTCACAAAAACCGAAAGACTATTGTCATTAAAATAGAACGATACATACATATAAGCTAAACATTTCCTCATTTTATATATATTTTGTTTAACATGGGATTGAGTAATATTTCAATAATCGAATCTTGTCATAAAGTGAATAAAAGGGATAGGATAAATCACCCCTGCCTCAATCCAATCGTTACATAGATTTACAATTCTTGCTTATAGCCAAACAAAAAAAAATACCTAAATCAAATGAGATTCAAAGAAAATACATCGATTCCATAACATATATAAATATGTTATTTGATCATTTGTTAATGAGATTTGGACAGACACAGATATTTAAATTAATACTGATTAGCTCCTATCCACTCCCCTATTCTTTCTATGGGAATGATAGAGCATAAAAAAAAAGGAATCCTGATCCGGGATGGGAAATGACTTGTCTAGTTCCAAAGACAAACAATAAGTCCAAATTAAGTCAAGCTTTAGTCTAATCCACTAAGAGACTTAGTCCTATTGATTGAATTTAATTAGTACCAAGAACTCGCTCTTGTTTCGAATTCAGAGATCTCGAGAAAAATCTAATTACTAATTAGACTCCCTCATTTACGGGATAAATAATAAGAGATAGGGAATATAGATTCTTTTGCATCTCGATTCAAAATACATCCATCATTGAAAATTCAAATAGATATGGGATGGAAAGTTTTTCTAAGTAACTAACTTCCCTAAATATCAAAGGGAATGAGCATATGATGAAAAGCCCACCCAACTTTTTTGAATTCAAACTCTTTTGTTTTGATCCATGTTCTCATCTTACCTGATAAAAAATAGATTCAGGTCCAGCTGCGTGTCATTTGAACTCGATTCAGTTTAGTTTGTGAAAAAAGATATGATGCATATAATTCATATATAATTCATATAAGATAAAAAATAATCACATTCTATCTAACATTAGACTTTAAACAGAACGTTGTTCAAGAAAACAATCTTTATTCTAAAAAAATGGATATGGCTTCTGGGACGGAAGGATTCGAACCTCCGAATAGCGGGACCAAAACCCGTTGCCTTACCACTTGGCTACGCCCCATTTCAATTTCTAATCTACACTAAGAAACAATAATATTGGTATTGGTTGTTTGTCAACTCCAGTCCAAATATCTATAGAATAGATTGTTACTAGGATTTTGATCCATATAGATATAGAATTCAACTAAATTTATTGATCATTACATATAATTCAATTAAGATATTGTATGAAAGTATGATTTCTCCTATTCTCCTTTGAGAATTGGAGGATTTTTGATTGGGTGGGTTCAAAGAAAAAGAAGGATTTTTTGTATACCTTACTTACTCTCTTCCTTTTTCCTTATATCAATAACTCAATCAAAATGCAATTATCTCCAAGAACAAAATGTCTGTTATGCTTAATATCTTTAGTTTGATCTGTATTTGTCTTAATTCTGCCCTTTATTCGAGTAGTTTTTTCTTCGGCAAATTGCCCGAAGCCTATGCTTTTTTGAATCCAATCGTAGATGTTATGCCAGTCATACCTGTGTTTTTTTTTCTCTTAGCCTTTGTTTGGCAAGCTGCTGTAAGTTTTCGATGAGATCCTTAATAATATCCTAGAAAATTCATGATTTCTTCGAGAAAAAATTCTAACAATTGATAAAATCAGATAAGTTTTAGAGTCTGAACCCTCGATTCACACATTGAAATTCTTGGATAGTCGCCGTAAATCCGGCTTACCCCATTTCCTCCTTTTTTTTGACCCTTTTTCCAGTGAAAGACCCTAACCCTATTATATTAGGGTCTCCTAAGAATATCGAATTTGGATCTGAAAGAAATTTTTGTTAATGAAAAACTCTTATTCCAAATGAATTTCTGACAATTCATTTCTATTTTTAGAAAAACCTCATTTCTTGGTGTCAAAATAGGAAATGGGGTAGAAAAATGGAAGATCTATTCTCTTTTTTTTTTTCAAAAAATCATCTTGGAGATTGTGTAATGCTTACTCTTAAACTCTTCGTTTATACCGTAGTGATATTTTTTGTTTCTCTCTTCATCTTTGGATTCCTATCTAATGATCCAGGACGTAATCCTGGACGTGAAGAATAAAATCCAAAGGGTTTTTCCTTGGTTAATTTTCAAATTTTCTTAGGATTTTATCTATTCCACGCGTTTAACTAAGATTTGAAAAAATAAATAAATAAATCAAGTCATCAACGGAAACGGAAAGAGAGGGATTCGAACCCTCGGTACGAATAACTCGTACAACGGATTAGCAATCCGACGCTTTAGTCCACTCAGCCATCTCTCCCAATTGAAAAAGAGAATTACTACCTTACACATAATGTAAGGAGTCTTTCTTTCTCTATTCTATTCTATAGAGATATAGAAATCAGGAATTTTTTTTAGATAAAGGAAGGGCTCGAACGAGCCTATAAAAAATAAATAAAGAAAAAAAAAAGAAGACATCTTTGTGTTGATTTTGTTCGAAAGGCCCTTCTTATTCTGATGGCCTGGCCTGGTCAGTACCTAGCCGGGCCCCTTTTTTTGTTCCAACGAATTATAGATAAATAATGATTTATTTGATTTGAAAACAAAAATGCTTGTTATTTATTATATTCAATTGAATATAAAATATTCAAGCAACAACAAAAAGAAGAAAGACTATTTATTATTTTTCTATTTGAATTTTAGTTTCATTTTCGGAACTAAAAAAGAAACTATCGATTTTTCCACAATGCATTTTTCTGTTATGATTTTAGTGTTTTTTGTGATCCGTAGCTATCAAAACTTCTTCAGCAAAAGATAAAACTTTAGTTATTTAATTTAAATTAAATGAACCCTCCTTTCACTTTCAGAATCTCATTAAATTGTAATCCCCCCCCACGAAAAAGTTCAACACTCTA